TCACATAAAAGAAATTATGCAGTGCATAGGACTTTAGTAAACTACTCATATTTTAGCTTAGTCTTAGCATATTAATATATGAATACTAATACTATTTATTGTGTATAGTAATACGTAACATATTCTATTATTAGAATATATTATAGATAAAATAATAAATTAAATATTAATATATAAATATGGTATTGGTATATAATATAATTTTCAATTTATATTAAATATAAATATAATAATATAAATATATTCGAATGTATATTCTGTATATTCTAGTGGATTAACTCGATTATATCGGGGTGGCCCTAAGGAAAAGATAAGGATCCAATTCAGATTATATAGAATTCCGCTGGTTTCATTCGAAAAGGTAGGGGATAAGTCGAAAAAAAAAAGAATCGACCCTTCGAGTACTCCAAAACCCAACGTAAAAATTCGAGTAAGAGAGGTATATATATGTGGTATATATCCATCCATATTGAATTGCGGATACATCAATGATAGAATCATTTTGATTGGACTAAATACAAATACGGGTCCTCTGATATATGAAAGAAAATAGACAGGAAATCAAACAAATAGGAGGGGACCTAGACACCTTTTTTATATAGAAATGCATATCATATCTCATATCTATTAAACGTAAACGGCTCGAAAATAAATGAACGAAAGAAGGGATCCCAACGAGATCCTAGTCTCAAAAAAAAAAAAAAGAGAGAGGGGATATGGCGAAATTGGTAGACGCTACGGACTTGATTGGGTTGAGCCTTAATTATGGAAACATACTAAGTGATAACTTTCAAATTCAGAGAAACCCTGGAATTAAAAATGGGCAATCCTGAGCCAAATCCTGGTTTCAGAAAACAAAAAAAGGGGTTCAGAAAGCAAGAATACAAAAAGAAAAAGGATAGGTGCAGAGACTCAATGGAAGCTGTTCTAACGAATAGAGTTGACTGCTTTGATCGAGGAATGAATCCTTCTTTTTTTAAAACTCCAGAAAGGATGAACCCATATACGTACATATACGTAATAAAAATAAAATACCAAAGATTAATCCGAATCTTTATTTTTTTATTTTCTATACTCTATACTATATATGTATATGTTAATATTTTATATTCAAAATTGAAGAATTCTTGTGAATCGACTCCAAGTTTAAGTAAGAATCGAATACTCACTGATCAAATCAGTCACTCCATAGTCTGATAGATCTTTCTTTTAAAGAACTCACTAATTGGACGAGAATAAAGATAGAGTCCCATTATACATGTCAATATCAATACCGGCAAAAATGAAATTTATAGTAAGAGGAAAATCCGTCGACTTTTGAAATCGTGAGGGTTCAAGTCCCTCTATCCCCAATAAAGAGTTCGCTTTACCCCCCCTAACTATAATTATATTATCGAACTTTTTATTTTTATTTTTTCTCTTATCCCTTTTTTCGCGGTTCCACATTAGTTATGTTTCTCAGCCATTCTACTCTTTCACAAATGGATCGTGAGAGAACCTTTTCTCTCTTATCACAAGCCTTGTGATATATGTGATATATGTGCAAATCAACATCCATGAGAAGGGAATCCCCATTTGAATCATTCACGGTCCATATAATTATTTTGAGTTAAACTGCATTTACATTTACAAAGTATTCTTTTTGACTATACAAGACCAAAAAATTCCAGGGTCTGGGTAAGGCTTTGTAATGCTTTTTTAATCTATTTATTTAATCTATTTAATTGACTAACATATACCCCAGCCCTCTGTATGGGGTTGGCGGGAAGGGTCGGGATAGCTCAGTTGGTAGAGCAGAGGACTGAAAATCCTCGTGTCACCAGTTCAAATCTGGTTCCTGGCATGCGATTATGGATACTGATATCAATTAATCGACATGGGTCGGTATACATATCCGTTACTAGTCTAGATCATGATACATACTTATCGTTTGTGTATCTAAAAATATACCTTTTTGAAAGTTAAGCTTTTTTTTAGTCGGTTTAACATTTTTAAGTCTATAGGAATAGAACCGTAGGAATATACAAGATCCAAATAAAGTATAAAAAAAAAAAAAGTAATCCGACCCCCCTTTTTATTTCATATTCTATATATTATTCTATTTCTATTTCTTCACCCCCCTGCGCGACCCTCTAGAGCCCATATAAGCAATGTACGCGGTACAAAGTTCATGTTGCAGAACTCCTTTTTATTTTTTTTTTCATTTTATCGGCCCGGCTCATCCGAAATAAATATATTCCAAATTTTAATTTGGGAATATCAACGAAACCCCAATTTTCTTTATTTATTTAATTTAGCACATCCATAATACGAATGAGAGTCCAACGACTCCGTTTGATCTAGAACAGAATGTAAAAATATTCCTTGAATATCCGGAGAAGTGAAGATTTGTTTATTCAATGAGCATCTTGGATTTCATAGAAATTAGGGGCAATATAATCCTTACGTAAAGGCCACCCTATCCAACTTTCAGGCATCAAAATACGTTTCAGGCGTGGGT